CAACGAGTTACACACTAAGCATAGCAATTATATCAAAAAGTCAATCGAATTTTTATTCAACCCTATAGAATTAAGAGCTTATTTGTTTGTTTTGATTGAAGAGAAAAAAATGAAAGAGACAAAGAAAGGTTTCTTATTATTTTTTTTTGAATAGAAAAATCCAATTAGATTATTGTTCTTATCTAATTCGAACAACGATCAATCGGATTTAAATTCCCTTATTCTAAGGTAAAAGTATACCTTAGAAAAAAACTGCATATATTTGGGTAGATCCCTCTTATATACTTTCGAAAATCCTACTTCCAAAGACCTTGGAAGTAGGATTTACTTCTAAAAATCGAGATGTTCATCGAACCTGAATAACATCTCGATAAATTGAATAAGAGCGGTAGATTTCAATTCGTCTGGAAGTATTATTTGTGCAGGAGTTCGGCTGGTTAAAAGTTCATCTATTAGTAAATTGCGGTTCCACCTAGACCTAGACAGTTGATATATGCCTACTTTCTTTTCCCAGATCGCGACAATGAAAAACGCTTTGAGAAAGAGCAGAATATATGCTGTTCCCATCGAAAGTAGTTTTTCTACTTCAGAAGTATCCGGGTCGTTTGCATTTCGTGCATTTAGCCCGGTACAGTTGTGACGATTCATCTTCATTTTTAATGTCACATGGTCCTTGAAGTCACGCGCAGTGCTCTGCGTTTGCTCGAGATTCTGATTCGGATGTTCATCTCGAATCAGAATTATGTATTTGCGAAAGCAATCTAGATATCTTTCGCAAATAGAAAATTCACAGTCTATGAATAGCCACTTCTTGGAAGTCTCATGGTCTATCCAGTAGAAAATGAATATTCGCAAATAATTCGAAAAATACGGAAAATTCTTGAGGGAATTTTGCGTAGAATCGGGTTTCATGAGTTTCTCTTGGAAAACTGGATCAATTTCATATTCCCTATTTAGAACGTTTTCGAAACGATCTAAAATTTCATTCCATTTTTCGAATTTCTCATCATTATTCGAATTTTCTTCATTTTCGGAATCGTTTTCTTCATTTTCTGAATCTTCAGGATTGCCCTCAGATTCGTTCAAACAATTTCTTAAACAAATAATGGTTCGATTGCCCGGGATGGAGTTAGACTTTGTATATTGCACCTTTAACACAGCGGTGGCGGTGGTAAATAGTGTGTAGCTACTGAAACTTAAAACGCGAACTTTTTTTCTTAGCATAAGGGTCGCCTCCTACTAATGAATTATAAGTATCTATATTTTGTATTAACGACGAGATCGCTTATCGACTTTCGTATGTTTTCGGAAATTCGAAGTAGGTGCAAATTCTCCCAATTTGTGACCTACCATACCATCTGTTATATAAATAGGTAAATGTTCTTTTCCATTATGGATAGCAATAATATGGCCGATCATTGCGGGTATAATGGTAGATGCCCGGGACCAAGTTTTTATTATTTCTTTTTCTTCTTTCTTTTTCTTCTATATAGATTTAGAATTTCTTTTTCTATGGAATTTTTATATTAATATTCCAATTAATATATGGTCTAACCTTCCCGACCACAATTTTTTCTTTTAAAAAAGTCATTTTACCAATTACTTGTTGACTTGGTTGAATCCAATTCATAAATCAAACAAAGGAAAGAGTGTAATTGTTTAACAGATATATCAAATGGAGAATTCTTTTTAAATAAAAACGTGGGAGGATTAGATCGAATGCTCCCTGCGTGAATAAAAATTCGGTCTGTTGGACACCTTCAGGGACTTCTATATTCAACGTTTGTTCAATTACTCTTTTACCCGCAAATGCAATGGTGGCCTCGGGTTCGGCAATAACGACCTTCCCCAACATACCAAAACTAGCTGTTACCCCACCAGTAGTAGGAGATGCGAGGATTGATGTATAAAATAGTTTGGCATCTAATTGATAATTATATAACGCACAAGCTATTTTACTCATCTGCATCGAGACGTTCATCGAATCTGAATAAGATATCAATAAATTCGTTAAGAGCGGCAGACGACTTTAATTCGTCTGGAAGTAGTATCTGCCCGGGAGTTGAGCTGGTTAACAGCTCAGTAATGAATTGATCTAAAACGTCCTCCCGTATAGACTGTAGCTTTAGGCCCGCCCATTTTTGTCTCCAAATGGCGACAATGAAAAAGGCTTTCGTAAAGAGCTGAATATATGCAGCTCCCATCGAAAGTAGTTTTTCCATTTCAGAAGTATCCGGGTCGTTTGCATTTCGTGCATGCCCCGCTATACAGTCGTAATGAGTCAGATGCCGAAGGGCTGTGACATAGCCTAGTAGGTCACCCGCAGCGGTCTGCATTTCTTCGAGATTTTGATTCGGATGTTCATCTTGAATCAAAATTAGCGATTTTTTGAACCAATCCCGGTATTGGTCCAATATATTAAACTCCTTTTCTACGAATAGAAACTTTTTGGAAGTCTCGCGTTCTATCCAGTAGAAGATGAACATCCGCAAATAATGCGGAAAATACGGAAAATTCTTGAGGGAATTTTGCGTAGAATCGGGTTTTATGAGTTTATCTTGCAAAACCGGATCAATTTAGGATTTCCTATTATTTAGAACATTTTCGAAACGATCTAACATTTTTTTCAATTTTTCGAAATGATTATTCCAATTGTCGTCGTTATTTTGGGAAAATTCCGGGTAGCTCTCATAGCCATTTATTCGGCTCATAAAGACTCCTTTTATACTTAGATTTATTATTTATTTTGATTGTCATTATTTATACTTATTTGATTGATGATTTAGTTTTAAAAAATAGTTATTGATATTATTTAGATTATTTAGTTATAAAATAAGTGATTCCATTTATCTTTTTGCTCATCTATATTATTTCGATTATAAAATAAGTGATTCGATTTCTCTTTTTAAAAGATAGAACAAAACAATAAGCGTTTCGATTAATAAGTGATTCGATTTCTCTTTCTATCTTTCTAAAAGATAGAATAGAACAATAAGTGTTTAGATAAGTGGTTACATAAGTGTTTAGATAAGTGTTTAGATTTCTCTTTCGAAAAGGTAGAATAGAACAAAAGAGGAAATACAAAAAGTATAGAATATAGAAACTTTCTTTACTTTTTGTATTTCCTTAATTAAATTTTGTTTAATTTAGGGAGAAATTCTTTTAAAATCTCCGCCTTTTTAAAAATATCCTGAACAGTTTCTGTAGGTTGAGCACCCTTTTCAAGGAAATATAGAATAGCAGGAACATTTAAATAAGTTTGATTCGTTATCGGATCATAAAAACCCACTTTCCCAAGATCTCTTCCTTCTCTTCGAGATCGAACATCAATTGCAACGATTCGATAGACGGCTCATTGGGATAGATGTAGATGAATAATACCCCCCCTAGAAACGTATAGGAAGTTTTCGCCTCGTACGGCTCGAGAAAAAATGATTCCTAGTTCTATTTTTGTATAAAATAAAAATGGCAAATTGGTCTATAAAACGATCAAATCAATTAGATTATGATTGAAGTCCTTTTTTATTCTTCGTTCCTGAAAACAAAAAAAACCATTCGTACTCATAACTCAAGTTGAATAACTCTCAAATAGCTCAAAGGAAAATCTTTAGGCATTTCATTTTTTGAGTGGTCTTTAAACCCCTTTCCTTTTTGTTTGTCTCGTTTACAAATCTATTTGTATTGGATTTTTTTCTGGTCTAGTTATTGAGACAATTGAAAGGGTGTTTCCTTGTTCTGGGATCCTTTATCTTTTCTTTGTTTTAAATCATTGGGTTTACACATAACTTCGGTGATTTTTAATCCTTTCAAAATGGCAGCAACCTACCTTTTTTTGTGATTTCTTTCTATCTTTTATCAAAGAATCATACAAACGGTTGATTTCCACGCGATACATTTTGTATCGAAAGAGTTTTGTCAATTCTAAGAAACTTTCCTTTTCGATTGGAACCCTTTCCATATCGAAAATATACTTACGAAGTTGTTCCAATTTATTGATTGGCATTAACCCTAGATCCTTGCCCCTGAGAAATGAATCAATACTTTCTACTCGAGCTTCATCATAGACTATTTACATTACAACCCCCCCCCCAAAAAAAAAATAAAGGAGAGGTTCTAGTGGAACAGAACAACCGATGTCGAGCCAAGAGCACCTTCATTCTTTTATAAAGTGGTGGGTGTAAAAATCCACAACGGACCGTGTCCTTCAAGTCGCACGTTGCTTTCTACCATATCGTTTCAAACGAAGTTTTACCATAACATTTCTCTAATTTGAAGCCGGTATGGAATCATGAATAATCATTTGTTCAGTCGGTAGGAACAAGTTTTACCCAGAATTCCCCTTGATTATTGTATAACTATTCCGGCTATAATTTTCATTATAAGTTAAGGAAGATAAAATACGAGCTTGTTTTATAGCAATAGTAATTAATCGTTGTTGTTTCAAGGTCAATCTATTCACTCGTCTATCAATCTATTCAATCTATTCACTCGTCTAGATAATATTTTTCCTTGTTGACTAATAAATCGATTAATTACACTCATGTTTCTATAATCAATTCGATCCCCCGATTGAATCGGGGGTAAACGCCTACGAAACCGAATTTCGGATTATCGGCGTCTAAAGAACTGGATCGCGTAGTAGAGTAATAACGCGCACCAGATTATCCGACTTTCAACACCACCCATAATCGGTTTGCATAATGCACGGTTATCGAAACCGAAATAAGGGGGTGTACCCTTTACTACGGTCAGGGGCATTGCGTCGTAAATAGCCTCTACTAGCTCCTCTTCATTATAGAAAGAAGTTTCCGTGTCAATTGCTTTCATTCCCACCGTTATATGACGATATGAAGGAGCATGAGCTAGAACTCGATTAGTGCCTTTTAGGAATGCTATTACCTGGCATCGCGCAGTAATTGGTAACCCGTTATTATCTATACCTTCAACTACCAGAGCGTTATAAAGCTTTGGCATCTTGCCCGACGGAAAGTCGATTTCTAGGGCTGGACCAATCATTTTAACCACATATCCGACGTTTTTTTCTACTCTTACTGGATCATCATTTTGGTAACTATTTTGCGTCATAAAAAAGACCCCCTTTTTTTTTTTTCTTTTTTTTTTTTTCGATTGAACAGCCATTCGAATTTTAAATGAAATTCGAATGAATTAAATAACTTATTTATACAGACATAGTCAAGGGGCCCTCTATGATCGATGATCATAGAAATGAAGGGATATTTTAATCCTTACCAACTTGATCTTGTTGCCCCTGGCAACAAACATGCGTGAACCATTTCACGAAGTATGTGTCTGGATAGTCCAAAGTCTCGATAGTTAGCTCTCGCTCTTCCGGTCGAAAAACAACGTCGACGAAGGCGTGTAGGTGCACTATTCCGCGGTGGGGATTGTAACTTTCCATGAATTTCTAATTGTTTACTTACCGGTAGAAAGAGTTTCTATTATTCTATTTTTTGCTAAATTGGGTAATTTCATTTATCTTAGCCCTCCTTTACAGACTAGGACAAAGAATTGAGCCAAAATGAAGATTATTATAAATTTGTCAAATTTACCCAGTGGTTTCTTTTGCCAGTTAACGAAACCCGGATTGCGAATCTCCCCAATGTACATGGTTGTGCTGCTACCTTCAAACGTTTCAGTTCTACCTTTCAGAGCACTTAGAGGAATTTTTGTATCTAACACTTCCATCCCTTCCCTTAAAGTACCTTCTTTCCCAGCAGACATTAAAATTTTAGCGAGAACTCGATTATTTTCAAGGATACGCTGGACTTCGCAAATGACATAAGTATAACCTACCCCACCGGGGTAGCTTTCCTTTATAATTAAGGCGTTCAAAACCTTAGGCATCTTGTCTGGCGGAAAACCGATATCCAAAACAGTATCAATTTGTTGAAGAAGTTTTCCTTCTTTTTTTTCTTCAATACCAGAATCGCCAGGAACACAACTAATTGGATTTTTAGTATCCATGTTTTATTTTTTTTGATTATAATTTTATTCTGCTTACTAAATAACATGAAATATTTCCCAACTTCTTTTTTTATTGACTTTATTTTTTTTTTTTTTTTTTCGTTCCATTAAAATCGCAATCGACTACGAAATTTAAATTTCGTAGTCGATTCCTTTTTTTTATTAATCGGAAAAAAATTCCCATTCGGATTCTTCTTCGAAGTAGCCTTTTTCTCGTTCAAAAATGTAATCGTCTGTTTCCCACCAGTCGAATCCTTCTTCTACGTCTAAGGATTCTTCCAAATCCATTTTTTCCTCTATTTCTTTGAGGTAGGCTTTTACCTTGTTGAAGGCCATTCTTTCTTTTTGTAAGTCGCCTTTTTGCAAGAACAAGAACAAGTTTATTTTTTCTTCGACTTCAGAAACTAGATTCTCAACTTTGTCGAATAAGTTGCTGTTGCTTTGTTCTCCCGAAAGGGGTGGCTTCATAAATAGAACGATCAGTAATCGAATTATGCGTCTGTTAAGTAGATCCCTTTCTCTATTGTCTGGATTATTATCACTTTCTTGATCATTTTCTTTTTCATTTTGACTTTCATGATCATCGTCATCACCGGCATGCCACCCACAGTCATCCCACCTAGGGTCTTCCTGGGCCCCGGCATTATCCCAATTATCGAAATTCGCGGAGATTCTTGTATCCCTCGATTTAATACGTTTTTTGTAACCTAATAAAATAGAAAAACGAGGGAAGGGAGCCATGGTAAAGAAATTACCAAGCGCGGTCTTATCAATGGCACTGAATTTGAATTTAGTCGCATAAGTATTAGGTAAGTAAAAGTAAAGTAAATTTTTGTTTTGCATAGAATAGGAAGGGTTCTTTTTGGGTTCACGAAAATTTTCAAAGAGTCTAAATACTTACTAACATGAAACGAATAATTGAAATACATAATACTAAGCCGTAACATGAGAAATCAGACCGCATTAAAAAAAAAAAGATAAAGTGGCAGGCCTAGAAAAAGAAATGGATTCAGCAGAATATTGTAATGAATATTCTGACTTACTTGACCCGACTTATAGCTTTTTTGTTCGCATATAAAGCGGATTCGAAATTCTCTTTCATTCCACCTGTACCCGGGCGAATATGAAGCGCCCGGAGACTGTCTGTCTTTAACAATGAAGAAAATAGTGTATGGTTCCATAGATCTCGAGGAAATCTAAATATGCCAAATATTCGAAATCTTCTGATTGTAGAAGTCTCTTCCACTTGGAACTGTGAGTATCTTTTATAATGATTAGAAGATCCTCGATAGTATAGATCTTTTCTTCCATGAAAAAACGAGTTATTCGGGTAGATAACTTCAATTCTGAAATAAAGAAAAAAGCCGGGTCTTTTCTTTTTCTAGAGATATAGACTATCAACCTATACCACCACGGTTTCAGGTTCAGTTTATCAAAGTTACAATAGAATAAGGCCGTTAAAGCCCATGAATTATTAAGAAATTCGTCTATTTTTCTGAAAATTTCTTCTTTTTCTTTCTTGTCCAAATCTTCCATTTCTAGGAGGTACTCGCGATCGTAGATTACCACTATTATTAATGGATTAATAGAAATTAGTTCTTCTTTTTTAATAAGTACATCAGCTACTCTTTTAGATAAGCCTAATTTGCGAAGAGGGATATATCGTGGATCCTCTTTCCCGAACACAATAAGACGGCAAATTGTTTTCTTTAGTGAAACCCACAATATACGGAAAAAACAGAAAAAAGCCAGAAAAAGAAAAATCCGTGAGATTGGGCGTATTTGTAAAATACGCCCTTGTATAACCAAAATTCTCATAGTGGTCCCTCCAATCCACTAAAAATATTTTTTATTGAAAAGAATATATTCTAACTTGAATATATAGTTATTGTCAAGTATATGATCGATGATATATCTTATTAGAATCAATTCGATTTCTTTTTTTATAACAATAATAATCTAAACTTTTTAGATAGAAATTGTCAACTATATGATCGATGATATATCTTATTAGAATCAATTCGATTTCTTTTTTTATAACAAAAATAATCTAAACTTTTTAGATAGAAATTGTCAACTATATGATCGATGATATATCTTATTAGAATCAATTCGATTTCTTTTTTTATAAAAAAAAGAATCTAAACTTTTTAGATAGAAATTGTCAAGTATATGATCGATCGTATATCTTATTATAATAGATTCTTAAATAATATGGATTCGAATCTAATCGCCCTATAGAAATATTAATATACAGATTTCATTTCAATTGGAATTTGGTTATTCACCATGTACGAGGATCTCTACTAAGCATCCATGGCTGAATGGTTAAAGCGCCCAACTCATAATTGGAGAGTTCGTAGGTTCAATTCCTACTGGATGCATGCTAATGGGACCCTCTACTACGTCTATAGAAATATCTGATTCTCTATCTTATTGTATATATATAGATTAATATTGTAATGTAATGAATATTCTGACTTATAGCTTCCTTGTTCGTCTCCTAAGTATAAGATAGAGATATATTTCTTTATTTCGAATTTCTTTATATACGATTTTCATTTATTTATATACGATAGGTCCCGTTTGGTTTGGTTCTCTTTGGGATGAGAAATGGCCTACTTAACTCAGTGGTTAGAGTATTGCTTTCATACGGCGGGAGTCATTGGTTCAAATCCAATAGTAGGTAGAGTATTGCTTTCATACGGCGGGAGTCATTGGTTCAAATCCAATAGTAGGTAGAACTTATTAGATACCATTGACTCTGGTATCTAATAAGTTTTTCTACTCGCCTTCTTTTTTTATTGACTTTATTTTATTTTTTTTTTCGTTCCATTAAAATCGCAATCGACTACGAAATTTAAATTTCGTAGTCGATTCCTTTTTTTTATTAATCGGAAAAAAATTCCCATTCGGATTCTTCTTCGAAGTAGCCTTTTTCTCGTTCAAAAATGTAATCGTCTGTTTCCCACCAGTCGAATCCTTCTTCTACGTCTAAGGATTCTTCCAAATCCATTTTTTCCTCTATTTCTTTGAGGTAGGCTTTTACCTTGTTGAAGGCCATTCTTTCTTTTTGTAAGTCGCCTTTTTGCAAGAACAAGAACAAGTTTATTTTTTCTTCGACTTCAGAAACTAGATTCTCAACTTTGTCGAATAAGTTGCTGTTGCTTTGTTCTCCCGAAAGGGGTGGCTTCATAAATAGAACGATCAGTAATCGAATTATGCGTCTGTTAAGTAGATCCCTTTCTCTATTGTCTGGATTATTATCACTTTCTTTATTATTTTCTTTTTCATTTTGACTTTCATGATCATCGTCATCACCGGCATGCCACCCACAGTCATCCCACCTAGGGTCTTCCTGGGCCCCGGCATTATCCCAATTATCGAAATTCGCGGAGATTCTTGTATCCCTCGATTTAATACGTTTTTTGTAACCTAATAAAATAGAAAAACGAGGGAAGGGAGCCATGGTAAAGAAATTACCAAGCGCGGTCTTATCAATGGCACTGAATTTGAATTTAGTCGCATAAGTATTAGGTAAGTAAAAGTAAAGTAAATTTTTGTTTTGCATAGAATAGGAAGGGTTCTTTTCGGGTTCACGAAAATTTTATTTTTAAAAGTATAAATAAATACTTACTAACATGAAACGAATAGTTGAAAGACATAATACTAAGCCGTAACATGAGAAATCAGACCGCATTAAAAAAGAAAAGATAAAGTGGCAGGCCTAGAAAAAGAAATGGATTCAGCAGAATATTGTAATGAATATTCTGACTTACTTGACCCGACTTATAGCTTTTTTGTTCGCATATAAAGCGGATTCGAAATTCTCTTTCATTCCACCTGTACCCAGGCCCTTTATATTCGCCCGGAGATTGTCTGTCTTTAACAATGAAGAAAATAGTGTATGGTTCCATAGATCTCGATGAAATCCAAATATTTCAAATATTCGAAATCTTCTGATTGTAGAAGTCTCTTCCACTTGGAACTGTGAGTATCTTTTATAATGATTAGAAGATCCTCGATAGTATAGATCTTTTCTTCCATGAGGAAACTAGTTATTCGGGTAGATAACTTCAATTCTGAAATAAAGAAAAAAGCCGGGTCTTTTCTTTTTCTAGAGATATAGACTATCAACCTATACCACCACGGTTTCACTTTCAGTTTATCAAAGTTACAATAGAATAAGGCCGTTAAAGCCCAAGAATTATTAATAAATTCGTCTATTTTTCTGACAATTTCTTTTTTCTCTTTCTCGTCCAAATCTTCTATTTCTAGGAGGTCCTCGCGAGCGTAGATTACCACTATTATTAATGGATTAAGAGAAATTAGCCTTTCTTTATGAATAAGTACATCAGCTACTCTTTTAGATAAGCCTAATTTGCGAAGAGGGATATATCGTGGATCCTCTTTCCCGAACACAATAAGACGGCAAATTGTTTTCTTTAGTGAAACCCACGATATACGGAAAAAACAGAAAAAAGCCAGAAGAATCAAAATCTGTGAGATTGGGCGTATTTTACAAATACGCCCTTGTATAACGAAAATTCTCATAGTGGTCCCTCCAATCCACTAAAAATATTTTTTATTGAAAAGAATATATTCTAACTTGAATATATAGTGATTGTCAAGTATATGATCGATGATATATCTTATTAGAATCAATTCGATTTCTTTTTTTATAAAAATAATAATCTAAACTTTTTAGATAGAAATTGTCAACTATATGATCGATGATATATCTTATTAGAATCAATTCGATTTCTTTTTTTATAACAATAATAATCTAAACTTTTTAGATAGAAATTGTCAACTATATGATCGATGATATATCTTATTAGAATCAATTCGATTTCTTTTTTTATAAAAAAAAGAATCTAAACTTTTTAGATAGAAATTGTCAAGTATATGATCGATCGTATATCTTATTATAATAGATTCTTAAATAATATGGATTCGAATCTAATCGCCCTATAGAAATATTAATATACAGATTTCATTTCAATTGGAATTTGGTTATTCACCATGTACGAGGATCTCTACTAAGCATCCATGGCTGAATGGTTAAAGCGCCCAACTCATAATTGGAGAGTTCGTAGGTTCAATTCCTACTGGATGCATGCTAATGGGACCCTCTACTACGTCTATAGAAATATCTGATTCTCTATCTTATTGTATATATATAGATTAATATTGTAATGTAATGAATATTCTGACTTATAGCTTCCTTGTTCGTCTCCTAAGTATAAGATAGAGATATATTTCTTTATTTCGAATTTCTTTATATACGATTTTCATTTATTTATTTATATACGATAGGTCCCGAGAATATTGTAATGAATATTCTGACTTACTTGATCTGACTTATAGCTTTTTTGTTCGTATATAAAGCGGATTCGAAATTCTCTTTCATTCCACCTGTACCCAGGCGCTTCATATTCGCCCGGAGACTGTCTGTCTTTAACAATGAAGAAAATAGTGTACGGTTGTATAGATCTCGATTAAATCTATATATGCCAACTCTTCTGATTGTACAAATCTCCTCCACTTCGAACTGTGAGTATCCTTTATGATGATTAGAAGATCCTCGATGGTATAGATCTTTTCTTCCATGAGGAAACTAGTTATTCGGGTAGATAACCTCAATTCTGAAATAAAGAGAAAAGCCGGGTCTTTTCTTTTTCTAGAGATATAGACTATCAATCTACACCACCATGGTTTCACTTTCAGTCTATCAAAGTTACAATAGAATAAGGCCGTTAAAGCCCACGAATTATTAAAAAATTCGTCTATTTTTCTGACAATTTCCTCTTTATCTTTCTCCTCCAAACCTTCTATTTCTAGGAGGTCCTCGCGAGTGTAGATTACCATTATTATTAATTGATTAAGAAAAATAAGCCTTTCTTCATCAAAAAGTACATCAACTACTCTTTTAGATAAGCCGAATTTGCGGACAGGCATATATCGTGGATCCCCTTTTTCGAACAAAAGAAGACGGCAAACTTTTTTCTTTATTGCAACCCACTTTATATGGAAAAAACAGAAACAAGCCACAAGAGTCAAAATGTGCGAGACCCGATCCCGTAGGAAAACCAAATTTTGAGTCATATTTTCCTCCTATGAATATAGGATAAGATAGAAATATATCGATTCTATTTCTTTTATTATAAAATATATGTGCATTACACATAGGCATTGTCAAGTGTCAGACAGGATTAAAAAAGAAAAGATAAAGTGGCAGGCCTATAAAAATTATTTTAGGATTAAAAAGTAAAGATGGTGCCTAATACTAACTAGTCATTTTATCTATGATTTATGCATGTTTTTTTTAAGTACTTACCTAAGTTTGTTTCCATTTTTGCAAGATAGGAGACGATAATCAAAAAGATCCATCGAAAAAAAAAAGTGCAAAAAAACGTTTATTCAAAAGGAATCATTCTTTACTTGGATGAAATTCGTTTGAACCTCGCCTTTCACTTCCTTCACTTTAAGGCTATGCCATCCTAAGGTGCTGC